TGAGTTGAAATGCGTGTGGATTATCTTATGTAGGGAGGTTTATAGTAAAGTCTTATGTAAGTATTACTAGGGTCTTGAGTGGTTTGGATCTCTACTTACTTACTGATTTATCTGTTTACGGTTAGAGTAGATTTTTAGTATTACCGGAGGGAAAAGTTGGGGCATTTTGTTGGACTTACTGACATAGAAGTCAATAATTTGGTTTCCTCGTAAGAAGAAGAAAATTAGGATTGATAACATGTGATAGCATGTTGGGGTGGTTGGGATGGTTTCTAGTTAAATTCTGTATTAATTTTTTCTTAGTCCGACAAGCATGAATATAATAACACCTTATGGTTACTATGCAAGACAGGAATATTGACTAATAAGTCCAGCTACAATTGAATTGTCTGCGTCGGGGCCTCTGACGGCCAATGGTGAGTCCAAGCATCCCCCAAAATAAAAAACCACTAAAGGCATGACAGTGCAGTTATGTTGGGTCACGGGCGAATATGGAACTAATCCATCGTGATGTCTTATTTAAGGGGAACGAGTGAGCGAATAACAATTGATGGCCCTGAAGTAGGAACCAGATGCCAGATAAAGTTTCAGGAATAGCTACCCCCAAGTGTTATGGGATCAGAGCAAGAAGAGGGACACGTATTGGGCGGGTTGATGGTTTCACGGAGGATGGTAGATTAAGGGACCACCCGTAGCAGGGGATATCCATTTGGAACGAGAAAGGTTTATGACGATAATGGGGTATGTGCCGCTAGTGAATGGTATGTGCTATGCAATATTATGGAATCAATGGACATAGGAATAGTCGTGTTGAGGATCATGTTATGTGATAGGAGAATTTAATGGTTTATGTACTATGTGAGTATTAAGTACGTGCTTGATATCCATGGGGGTGGTAATATTATGTTGATTAGACATGGTATGTCCTATGTACTTTAATACATATATATTTGATGAGCATTACTTAATGGGGTCATGCATTAATGCACGATATACATAGGGGATTTTTATTTAAATATAGTCAATAGTGACATAGGAGTTAAAATTTAGGGAACTCGTCGAGTAGTCATGCAGGGGGTAGTTTAATGTAGTAATTTCGGCTTTGGGAGTCGAAGGTGGAGCGGAATGCTTCTTCCCTGATGTATGCTCTAAGAAGATTGGGGACTTCATTTTTGGTTTACAAGACCAAGGTAATATATATATATATTATACTATTAGAGCTCTTCATTTAAGTAGTTTATTCTCAAGAAGGCTGATAGAAGGTAGAATAATAAGAATGATTGTAAAGTAGAGGATAGATGCCACCTGTCCAATTGCGATAAATGGGTATTCGACGGGTTGTCCTCCAATTCATGTTAGGGTAAAGAGGTCAGCGACAAGGATTCAAAAGAAGCATTGGCTAAGTGGTCGAAATATCATGCTTCGTTGTTTTGATATGTGGAGAATAGGGAATAATATAAGGACCAAGATAGAGAATACTAGGGCTAGTACTCCTCCTAGTTTATTAGGGATAGATCGTAGAATTGCATATGCGAATAGAAAGTATCACTCTGGTTTAATATGAGGGGGAGTGTTAAGTGGGTTGGCTGGAATATAATTGTCGGGGTCTCCTAGAAGGTCAGGAGTAAATAGTACTAGGTTTATAAAGATCAGAAGAAGGAATAAGGCTCCTAGAAGATCTTTAATTGAATAGTATGGGTGAAATGGAATTTTATCTGAGTCGGAGATTAGGCCTGATGGGTTGTTTGATCCTGTTTCGTGTAGGAAAAGAAGGTGAATTATGGCTAGGGCTGCAATGATAAAAGGTAGGACGAAATGAAATGCAAAGAATCGGGTTAGGGTGGCTTTATCTACTGAGAAGCCCCCTCAAATTCATTCAACGAGGGTGGTTCCAATATAGGGAATGGCAGATAATAAGTTTGTAATAACGGTGGCTCCTCAGAAAGATATTTGTCCTCATGGTAGAACATAGCCTATGAATGCGGTAGCTATAACTGCAAATAAAAGGATGACGCCAACATTTCATGTCTCAAAGTAGGTGTAGGAGCCGTAGTAAAGGCCTCGTCCGATGTGGAGAAAAAGGCAGATAAAGAATATTGAGGCGCCGTTTGCATGTATATATCGAATTAGTCAGCCATAGTTTACGTCTCGGCAGATATGGGTGACAGAGGAGAAGGCTGTTGTTGTGTCAGATGTGTAGTGTATGGCTAGGAAGAGTCCTGTGACGATTTGGATGATTAGGCAGAATCCTAGGAGGGAACCAAAATTTCATCATGCTGAGATATTAGAGGGAGTGGGAAGATCAATGAATGAGTGGTTTACGATTTTGATTAGGGGATGAGACTTGCGAATGTTTGTCATTATTGTTTTTATAGTTGAATTACAACGATGATTTTTCATGTCATTGGTCATGGTTAGATTCCATGTAAAAATAATGACATATGTAACATACTTGTTAAGTATACTATTTGTTCTTGGTTTTGTTGGATTTTCTTCAAAACCTTCTCCGATTTATGGGGGGTTGGGTTTAATTATTAGTGGAGGTGTTGGATGTGGGATTGTATTATGTTTTGGTGGATCTTTTTTAGGTTTAATAGTATTTTTAGTCTATTTGGGGGGAATGTTAGTGGTTTTTGGTTATACTACGGCTATGGCAACAGAGGAGTATCCGGAAGCGTGAAGTTCTAATGTAATGATTTGAGGTGTACTGTTATTAGGGGTATTAGTGGAGTTAGGAATTGCTATAATAACAATAGTGATGGATGGGGTGGAAGTGGTAATTGAGTTTAAGAGTACAGAAGACTGGTTAATGTTTGATGTGGAAGAATTGGGGTTAGTGCGGGAAGATTCAATAGGGGTAGCAGCTTTGTATAGTTATGGGAGTTGATTGATAGTTGTTGCGGGTTGGTCTTTATTTGTTAGTATTTTTATTGTAATTGAAATTACTCGAGGAAATAGGATGTAAGTGTTAATGCAAGTATAGTTGAAGCTAGGAATGATAGGAAATATAACTTGATTAAACCTTTTTGGTTGGAAGTTGAGATTGATGCAGTGGTTTGAAGGTTAGCGATAAATTTGGGAATAGACTTTTCTATTCAGATTAAGTCTAGAAGGGTAGAAGCTGTTTTTTGACTAACATTGAGGCCTAGGTAAGGGTGGATTCGGTGGATTGTGGTTGGGTAGTATCCTAGTATGTTTGAGAATTTTGATGGGTAGGAATAGTAGTTCGTTTTGAGGTTAAGGGTTAGTTGGTTTAGTTCTATGGCAATTATAAATCCTAGGATTGTAATTAGTAGTGCGGTTATTTTTAAGTAAGTTGGTATTGTTAAGATGGGGATATTTATAGGTGGGATGTTATAGGATAAAATAAACCCAGCAAAGACACTTCCAATTAGAAGGCGTATGATGGAGTTAATGAGTAGGGGATTATTCTCGTTGATAGGGGTAGTGGTAGAGAATCGAGGTTGTCCTATTAAGGCGAAGAAAATAATTCGTGTGCTGTAAATAGCAGTAAGGGAAGTGGCAATAAGAGTAATAGTTAGGGCTCAGGCGTTGGTATAAGACGTGTTTGCGGATTCAATGATAAAATCTTTTGAGTAGAAACCAGTCAGGAAAGGTGTGCCTGTTAATGCGAGGCTACCAATAATTAGAGAGGAGGATGTGAATGGTATAGCTTTGAATAGTCCTCCTATTTTTCGAATGTCTTGTTCATCATTTAGGCTGTGGATAATTGAGCCGGAGCATATAAATAGTATGGCTTTGAAGAATGCGTGAGTGCAAATATGAAGGAAAGCTAGGTGGGGTTGATTAATTCCAATTGTTACTATTATTAGTCCTAGTTGGCTTGAAGTTGAGAATGCGACAATTTTCTTGATGTCGTTCTGGGTAAGAGCACAGATAGCGGTAAAAAGTGTTGTAATAGCTCCTAAGCATAGAGCAATTGTTTTGGCAAGTTCATTATTTTCTATTAGGGGATAGAATCGAATTAGAAGGAAAATACCTGCTACTACTATAGTGCTGGAGTGAAGTAGGGCTGATACTGGCGTAGGTCCTTCTATGGCTGATGGCAGTCAGGGGTGGAGTCCAAATTGAGCTGATTTGCCAGTTGCGGCTAAAAGAAGTCCTAGGAGGGGTAGTAAGGGAATGTCTATTATAAATAGTTGTTGGAGTTCTCAAGAGCTTGAGTTTATTATAAATCAAGCTATAGTAAGAACGAAGCCGATATCTCCAATTCGATTATAAAGGATAGCTTGAAGGGCAGCTGTGTTGGCTTCTGTTCGTCCGTATCACCATCCAATTAGGAGGAAAGATATGATGCCGACGCCTTCTCATCCGATAAATAGTTGGAAGAGATTGTTAGATGTAACTAAGATTACTATGGTAATGAGAAACATGAGAAGATACTTGAAGAACCGGTTGATATAAGGATCAGAGTGTATGTATCATATTGAAAATTCTATAATTGATCATGTAACGAATAGAGCGATGGGTATAAATATTATTGAGAAATAGTCTAGCTTAAAACTTATTGATAAATGAATTGTTTGGATAGTTATTCAATGTCAGTTGGAAATTACTAATTCGTAATTAGAGTTTATGAATATTAGTATGGGAAGCAAGGAAAATATAAGAGCGCATATAATAGATGTTTTAACATAGTTTGGGTATTTGTTGTTTTCGTAGAGGTTGGTAAGAGCTAATAAAATGGGGGTTATGAGAGTTAGTAGAGATACAAGGATGAGAGAGGTTATTAAGTTAATTACTTTTATTTGGAGTTGCACCAAGTTTTTGGCTCCTAAGGCCAATGGATTACTACTATCCTATAAAAGTTAAGAAAGCCGCGAGTGTAGGCGCGGAGGGCATGAATTAGCAGTTCTTGCATTCTTTCTTGGTAAATAAGAGGGTATTAGGCTCTGTTATTAGATTCACAATCTAATGTTTTATTTAAACTATATTTACAGTATAATCGGCCCATAATAATTTTGGGGTTGATTGATAGGAGAATAAGTGGAAAGATGTGTATGAAAATTAGAGTATTTTCTCGGGTGAATGATGGGTTAATATTTAGTATATGATATGTAAATTTGCCACGTTGCGTAGTAATTAATATGTAAAGTGAGTATAGTGCTGTAATCAGCATATTGGCTCCTATTAAAAAGATTGTAATATTTGATCATGAGAAGGAAGAGATGATAATGAAAAGTTCTCCGATTAAGTTAATTGTCGGGGGAAGAGCTAGATTAGTTAGGCTGGCTAGGACTCATCAGGTAGCTATTATGGGGAGGATGGATTGAAGTCCTCGAGCTAGAATTATAGTTCGACTATGGACTCGTTCATAGTTAGTATTGGCAAGGCAAAATAGTATAGATGATGTTAATCCGTGGGCGATTATTAGTGCAGTTGCTCCTATAAAGCTTCAGGGGGTTTGAATTATGATAGCTACAATGACTAGGGCTATGTGACTAACAGATGAGTAGGCAATGAGAGACTTAAGGTCTGTTTGTCGTAAACAAATGGAACTTGTTATTACTATTCCTCATAGAGATAATATAATAAAGGGGTATGCTATAGAATTGGTGATAGGATGAAGGATAGTTGTAATTCGTATTATACCGTAGCCTCCTAGTTTTAGTAAGATAGCAGCTAGTACTATGGATCCTGCAATGGGAGCTTCTACGTGTGCTTTTGGTAGTCAGAGATGAAAGCCATATAGGGGCATTTTTACTATAAAGGCTATGATGCATGCTAGCCACAGTATGTTGTTGGCTCAGGATGAGGGAATGTTGTTTGATTGATAGAGGGAAATTATGAAGTTTAGTGATCCAGTTGATTTTTGAATATAGATTAGTGCTACTAGGAGGGGTAAGGAACCAACTAGCGTATAGAATAAAAAGTATAAGCCTGCATTTAATCGTTCTGTTTGATTACCCCAGCGGGTGATAATGATTAGTGTGGGGATTAGAGTAGCTTCGAATAGGATGTAGAATATAATTAGTTCTGATGCAGAAAATGTTATAATAAGAAAAAATTGGAGAGAAATAAGTATTAAGATATAAAGTTTTTTTCGAATTAGGGGTTCTTTAGTTAGGTGATTTTGGCTTGCTATAATTATTAGGGGTAGAAGTCACGCTGTTAGGATTAGCAAGGGGGTGGATAGAGAGTCAGAGAAAAAAGTTGTTGAAAAGGTTTGGCTGTTGTCATTGACTTGAAGGAGTGAGAATAATACGATAAGACTAATTAGAAGGCTATGAATTGAGGTGTTAATTCAGATTTGAGAGTTTTTGGAAAATCATGTAAGAGGGGCGAGTAGGATAGTGGGTAAAATGATTTTTAGCATTGGAGAATATTAAGGTTTTGAACATAATCTAAGCCATAAGTGTTTGACACCATAACAAGAAGGGCTAGTCCTACTGCAGCTTCACATGCTGCGAACACTAGGAGTAGTACGGGTAGCATGAATGATAGTAGAAAGTGAGTGTTTAGAATAATTAAAGTACTGAGAATAAATATAGATAATATTATTCCTTCTAAGCATAGAAGTGATGATATTAGGTGTGAGCGATAAATAAATATGCCTAATAGGGATGTTAGGTAGGCTAGAAATAGGTTAAGAGTAATTAAGGGCATTTTGACAGTTATGAACTTTCATAATCTAGTGAGTCGAAATCACTTGTTTTAGCTTAAACTAATTGTCATATTCAATTCATTCAAGACCTTTTTGGATCCATTCGTAAGTTAATCCCAGGGTTAGAATGAGAACTAATAACAGAGCTATAGTTAATATGAGTATAAGGTTATTGGTTTGAGAAGCTCAGGGAAGTGGTAAAAGGAGGGCAATTTCGAGATCAAATAGAAGAAATGTAATGGCAACGAGGAAAAATTTTATTGAAAAAGGTAAACGAGCTGTTCCTATAGGGTCAAATCCACATTCATAAGGACTAGTTTTTTCAGCGTAGGCGTTTATGTTGGGGAGTCAAAATGCGATTGTAACTAGTAGTAGTGCGATAATAATATTAATGAGGAGGGTTAGTAGAAGGTTAATTACTCTCTCCCAGTGTTTGTCTGGGTCTAGTTGATTGGAAGTCGACTGTACTCGTTAATACTAAGAGAGTATGAGCCTCATCAATAAATAGATACGTATAAGAATAGTCATACTACATCAACAAAATGTCAGTATCAAGCAGCAGCTTCAAACCCAAAGTGGTGATTTGATGTAAAGTGAAATTTAAGTTGGCGTAGAAGACATACTAGGAGAAAAGTAGATCCAATGATTACATGAAGGCCGTGGAATCCGGTAGCTATAAAAAATGTTGAGCCGTAGACACCGTCAGAAATTGTGAATGAGGTTTCAAAGTATTCCGAAGCTTGGAGTAAGGTGAAATATAATCCGAGGGTGATGGTGATAGCTAAAGCTTGAAGTATATGTTTTCGGTCTCCTTCTATAAGGCTATGGTGGGCTCAAGTGATGGATACACCTGAGGCTAAAAGAACAGATGTATTAAGAAGAGGAACTTCTAAAGGATTAAGCGGGTTAATTCCTACAGGAGGTCAGCAACCTCCTAGTTCAGGGGTAGGAGCTAGGCTAGAGTGATAAAATGCTCAGAAAAACCCAGCAAAGAAAAATACTTCTGATACGATGAACAGGATTATTCCGTATCGAAGGCCTTTTTGGACAATTGTTGTATGGTGGCCTTGGAATGTTCCTTCACGAACGATGTCTCGTCATCATTGATACATAGTGAGAATATTTGTTAATATTCCTAGTGTCAGTAGAAAGTTGGAATTAAAATGGAATCATATTACTAAACCAGATGTTAGAAGTAGCGCTGATAGTGCTCCTGTAAGGGGCCATGGACTGGGGTTAACTATATGGTAGGCATGGGTTTGGTGGGTCATTAGGTGTTATCATGTAGATAGAGGCTTACAAGTAGAGTAAATACGTATGCTTGAATTAATGCTACGGCAAATTCTAGAACTGTTAATAAAATGAGGATAATAAAAGTGATTATTGCGGTTGGGGGGCTAATAGAAGTTAAGACTAAGGTGGCTCCTCCAATTAGGTGTATAAGTAAGTGGCCGGCTGTAATGTTAGCGGTTAGTCGAACAGCTAGGGCTATGGGTTGAATGAATAGGCTAATTGTCTCGATAATTACAAGTATTGGAATTAAGGGGATTGGAGTGCCTTGCGGAAGAAAGTGAGCAAGGGATGCTTTAGTTTTATAGCGGAAACCAGTAATTACTGCTCCTGCTCATAAAGGGATGGCTATTCCTAAATTCATTGATAATTGGGTGGTAGGTGTAAATGAGTGGGGTAGAAGTCCTAGGAGGTTAGTAGAGCCAATAAATATGATAAGGGAAATTAATATTAGGGATCAAGTTCGTCCTTTTAAGTTGTGTATTGCCATTATTTGTTTTAGTACGAGTTGGATTAGTCATTGCTGGAAAGATACAAGTCGGTTATTAATTAGTCGATTTGGGGTAGGAAGTAAGATATTGGGAAATGAGATGATTAAGATAATGATGGGCATACCTATTAGTGTTGGGGTAATGAAAGAGGCAAATAGATTTTCGTTCATTTTTTTTCTCAAGGAGTGTTGTATAAGGTTAGTTTTATGTCTTTTGGTGAAGGGTTTAAGTGGTAGGAGTGATTAGCAATTTTGGATTGAAATAAAATAAATAGGGCAAGGATTATAGAGATAATAGTTGTAAATCATGTTGATGTGTCTAGTTGGGGCATGTCATTATGAGGAGATTTAAACTCCCAGTCTTTAACTTAAAAGGTTAATGCTATTATTAGCTTCATAATGGATTTATAGCATTGATGAAGATCAGTTTTCAAAATGTTTAAGTGGCACTATTTCTAGAACGATTGGTATGAAGCTGTGGTTGGAGCCACAGATTTCTGAGCACTGACCGTAGTACAGTCCGGGTCGTGTGGATGTTAGAGTGGCTTGATTTAGTCGACCAGGAATGGCATCTGTTTTTAATCGGAGGGATGGGATGGCTCAAGAGTGGAGTACATCTTCCGATGAGATTAACATACAAACTGGTACTTCTGTAGGTAGAACAACTCGATTATCAACTTCTAGGAGACGCAGTTCCCCTGGTTTTAGATTGGATGTGGGAATTATGTAAGAATCAAAATTTAAGTCTTCATAGTCTGTATATTCATAGCTTCAGTATCATTGATGTCCTATAGTTTTTACTGTTAGGGAGGGGTCATTAATTTCGTCTATTATGTAGAGAATATGTAGTGAGGGTAGAGCAATTAGGATCAAAATGATAGCAGGCAGGATGGTTCAGATTGTTTCAACTTCTTCGGCATCCATAGTGCTTGTGTGAGTAAGTTTAGTGGTGAGTATAAGTGAGATGATGTAAAGAACAAGGGAGCTGATTAGGAAAACGATTGTAAGTGTATGATCATGAAAGTGTAGTAGTTCTTTTATAACAGGTGATGTGGCATCTTGGAATCCTAGTTCAAATGGGTAAGCCATAAAGATATAAAGGATTTTAACCTATAAGTTAACTTTGACAGTTATGTAATCTTTTTACTAATATCTTATAAAGAAAGTCATAATGGTTATGGAGCTGGCTTGAAACTAGTTATTGAAAGGTCGATTCTTTCCTTTCTTGTATTTAGGCTTTGACATAGGTAGGCTCTTCAAACGTATGGTAAGGAGGCGGGCATCCGTGAAGTCATTCTAAGTTTGTTGTTGTAAGTTCAACGGTTAGTACTTCTCACTTTGATGCGAATACCTCTCAGACTATAAAGATTATAATTATAACTGCAGTTAAAGAGATAAATGAACCTATTGAGGAGACAGTGTTTCATATTGTGTATGCATCAGGATAGTCAGAATAGCGTCGAGGTATTCCTGATAATCCTAAAAGGTGCTGAGGGAACAATGTTAAATTTACACCTACAAATATTACTGTAAAGTGAATTTTGGCTCATGTTGTATCTAGGGTGTAACCGGTAAATAGAGGAAATCAATGAACGAAGCCTCCTATAATTGCAAATACAGCTCCTATAGATAAAACATAATGGAAATGGGCTACTACATAGTATGTATCATGTAATACGATATCTAGAGATGAATTTGCCAGAACGATTCCTGTTAAGCCCCCAACTGTAAATAAGAAAATAAAACCCAGGGCCCATAGTATTGCTGGTGATCATTTAATATTTCCCCCATGAAGAGTTGCTAGTCAGCTGAAAACTTTTACTCCTGTTGGGATAGCAATGATTATGGTTGCTGATGTGAAATATGCGCGGGTGTCTACATCTATACCGACTGTGAATATATGGTGTGCTCATACAATAAACCCTAAGAATCCAATTGATATTATAGCTCACACTATGCCTATGTACCCAAAGGGTTCTTTTTTGCCTGAATAATAAGTGACAATGTGGGAGATAATTCCGAACCCTGGGAGAATAAGAATATACACTTCAGGGTGCCCAAAGAATCAGAATAAGTGTTGATAAAGGATAGGGTCTCCCCCTCCAGCAGGGTCAAAAAAGGTTGTGTTTAGATTTCGATCAGTTAGGAGTATGGTAATTCCTGCTGCAAGAACAGGTAATGATAAGAGTAATAGTACAGCTGTAATTAGAACTGATCACACAAACAAGGGAGTTTGATATTGAGATATAGCAGGGGGTTTTATATTAATAATAGTGGTAATAAAATTAATTGCTCCTAGAATTGATGAGACACCTGCTAGGTGTAGTGAAAAGATAGTTAGATCTACAGAGGCTCCTGCATGTGCAAGATTTCCAGCTAGAGGTGGGTATACTGTTCAGCCAGTTCCAGCCCCTGCTTCAACTATAGAGGAAGCTAAGAGAAGAAGAAATGATGGAGGCAGGAGTCAGAAGCTTATATTGTTTATTCGAGGGAATGCTATATCAGGGGCTCCAATTATGAGGGGGACTAGTCAGTTACCGAATCCCCCAATTATAATTGGTATAACTATAAAAAAGATTATAACAAATGCATGTGCTGTTACAATTACATTGTAGATTTGATCATCTCCTAGTAAGGCTCCAGGTTGTCCTAGTTCTGCTCGAATTAGTAGGCTAAGAGCAGTTCCAACAATGCTGGCTCAAGCACCAAATAGGAGATAAAGGGTTCCAATATCTTTATGATTAGTTGAGAATAATCAATGGTTGATGAACATAAGTAGGTGGTAAAATGGCTGAGTAGGCATTAGACTGTAAATCTAAAAACAGAGGTTGACCCCTCTTTTTACCAAAGTCCTGAGGTGAATTATCATATTGAATTGCAAATTCAAAGGAGCAGCTTCAACTCTGCCAGGGCTTCTCCTGCCTTTTTTCTCGTGGTGGGAGAAGTAGATTGAAGCCAGTTGAATTAGGCAATTAGCTGTTAACTAATTTTTTATGGGTTTAAATCCCATCAATCTAGGGGTCTAATGAAAGGGCTTAGCTTAATAAAAGTAATTGATTTGCATTCAGTAGGTGTAGGATAAAGTCTTACAGTCCTTATACAGGAGTTAAATATAGCTATTTAGGGATTTGAAGGCCCTTGGTCTATTTAACCTAAACTCCTAGTAGAGAGTGGATAAGATGGGTATTAGGGGAAGGGTTAGTGTGGATATTGTAATAATAGTTGGTATAAAAAAGGTTGTTTTTATATTTTCGAATTGTCATTTAATTTTTATGTTGTTGGAGGATGGGAATAATGTGAGCGATGTTGAATAGATAAGTCCTATATAGAAATATAAGTTGAGTAGTGCTGTGATTGCTATTAGTGTAGAAATAATAATATTATTATTTGATACAAGTTCTTTAATAATTAATCATTTAGGAGAGAATCCGGTTCATGGTGGTAGTCCTCCTAAGGATATAAGAGTGATAAGAATGATTGAATTAAGAAAGGGTGATTTATTTCATGAGGTAGATAGGGAGAGGGTAGTAGTTTTTTTGTTTAAGTAGAGTAATAAAAATATGTTAATTGTAAGCATAATGTAGATGATTAAGTTAAAGATTGTTAATGTAGGGTTAAATGTGATAATAGCTATCATTCAGCCTATATGTGCAATAAATGAATATGCTAGAATCTTATGTAGTTGTGTTTGGTTAAGTCCTCCTCATCCGCCTAGCATGATTGATAATATTTCTATTAATATAATTAAGGAAAAGTTGATTGAGGGAGCAATTTGAAATATAATAGAAATAGGGGCAATTTTTTGTCATGTTAATATGATTAGTCCGGATAAGAGGGGTACTCCTTGGGTAACTTCTGGGACTCATAGGTGAAATGGGGCTAGTCCTATTTTTATTGATAGGGCTATAGTAAGTATTAGTGAGGATAATTGATTAATAGAGCTTGTGATAGTTCATTGGCCTGAGTTTGTGAAGTTAATAATTACAGCTATTATTAAAATTATTGATGCTGTGGCTTGGATTAGGAAGTATTTGGAGGCAGCTTCAGTGGAGCGAGGATTGGCTTTGTGGATTAGGATAGGGATAATAGCTAGGAGGCTTAATTCTAGGCCCACTCGGATGAGTAGTCAGTGAGAGCTAATTAGGGCAATAAGAGTTCCTGAAAATAATGTAAAGTAAATAATTGAGGCGGTTATAGGATTTATTAGTACGGGAAGGATATAAACCAACATTTTCGGGGTATGGGCCCGATAGCTTATTTAGCTGACCTTACTAGTAGGACATGGTGTACGGGGTAGCACGGAGAATTTTGGATTCTTAGGGTTGGGTTCAATTCCCATTGTTCTAGAAATAAGAGGGTTTAAACCTCTATTATTTACTCTATCAAAGTAACTCTTTTATCAGACATATTTCTTTAGATTTGAGGGGGTACGGATGCTATAATAATTGGGAGGGAGATGTGTCATATACATAGTGCTAGTGTCAGAGGTAGAAAGTTTTTTCATAATAAATGTATGAGTTGGTCGTATCGGAATCGAGGGTATGATGCTCGAATTCATAGGAATGTTGAAGTTAGAATCAGAGTTTTGATAGCGAAGCTAAATGTAAAAGTTTCAGGGATTGGTGGATTTAGAAGAGCTCCTATAAATAGGGTGGTTGTAAGAGCGTTCATTATAATAATGTTAGTGTATTCTGCTATAAAGAAGAGGGCAAATGGGCCTGCAGCATATTCAACGTTAAAACCGGAGACTAGTTCTGATTCTCCTTCTGTTAAGTCGAAGGGTGCTCGGTTTGTTTCAGCGAGAGTTGAAATAAATCATATTATGGCTAGGGGTCATGTGGGTAAAAGTAATCAGATGAATTGTTGGGTGGTAATGAGGGTAGATAATGTAAATGACCCATTTATAAGTAAAATAGATAGGAGGATAATAGCTAAAGTTACTTCATACGAGATTGTTTGGGCTACGGCTCGTAATGCTCCAATTAAGGCGTATTTGGAGTTGGATGCTCATCCTGATCATAGGATTGCATAGACGGCTAGGCTGGAAGTTGCAAGAATGAATAGTACTCCTATATTTAAATTGATGAGGGGTTGTGGTATGGGTAGTGGAATTCATAGAGTGATTGCTAGGGTAAGGGCTAAGGTAGGGGCAATAATAAATAGGGTGATTGAGGATGTTGAGGGTTTAAGGGGTTCTTTAATAAATAGTTTTATGGCGTCGGCAAATGGTTGTAGTAGGCCGTAAGGTCCTACAACATTAGGTCCTTTTCGGAGTTGTATGTAGCCTAACATTTTGCGTTCAACTAAGGTTAGGAATGCTATGGCTAATATAATTGGGATAATTAAGAGGAGGAGATCAAGTAGAAACATTTATGTTAAGAAGAGGAGTTGAACCTCTGAGAATAAAGTTTTAAGTCTTATGCAATTGCCAGGCTCTGCCATCTTAACTAGGCCCTTGTCTAGGGTGGGTTTTTGTAATGTTCTACCAAATTAAAATAGTTTCATTTGTTAGGTCTAAGGCATAGATATATAATTGGCCTTATTTCTCTTGTCCTTTCGTACTGGGAGAAATATGTTAATAGATAGAAACCGACCTGGATTTCTCCGGTCTGAACTCAGATCACGTAGGACTTTAATCGTTGAACAAACGAACCATTAATAGCGGTTACACCATTTGGATGTCCTGATCCAACATCGAGGTCGTAAACTCCACTGTCGATATGGACTCTTGAGTGGAATTGCGCTGTTATCCCTAGGGTAACTTGTTCCGTTGATCAATAAGTTTGGGTCAATTAATGAATAGAAGCATAGACTGGTCTAGTCTGGGCTAGCATCATTCGGAGGTTATATTTTACTCCGAGGTCACCCCAACCAAAATTTGTAATCTGAAGGCTTGATTTAGTGTTCCGTAGAATGAGTTATTGGAATGCCTAGATTAGTAAATTTAAGCTCCATAGGGTCTTCTCGTCTTATTTGATTATTTCCGCCTCTTCACGGAAAGGTCAATTTCACTGATTAAAAGTAAGAGACAGTTAAACCCTCGTTAAGCCATTCATACAAGTCCCTATTTAAGGAACAAATGATTATGCTACCTTTGCACGGTCAGGATACCGCGGCCGTTAAACATATGTCACTGGGCAGGCAGTGCCTCTAATACTAGTAATGCTAGAGGTGATGTTTTTGGTAAACAGGCGGGGTTAGTGTTTGCCGAGTTCCTTTTACTTTGTTTAATCTTTCCCTGAGTGCATTCCAGTGTTGGGCTAACAGAGGTAAATAATAAGAGTTTATTTTGTGTATAATATTATATGCCTGTTAACTATCAGTGAATTATTCGGTCTGATATAAACTTATGCAGGGAGAAATATTGTTCTTGTTACTTATATTAACATTATTGCTTCTATATTTATATAGATTAGTCCAGTTATGATTTAGGAGGTTCTGTTGGGTTTTAGAATTAAATCATGTTAGTTGAGTTAAGCTTGAACGCTTTTTTAATTGGTGGCTGCTTTTAGGCCAACTATGGTAATGAATAAAAATTACTCTCTAAATAAGGTTATTTCCTTTGTCTAAAGAGCTGTACCTCTTTAGATTAACAATTAAACTTACATTAAGATTACTAGTGCTTTAGGTAAGTTTAAAGTTGAACTGAGATTCTAGTCTGGACAACCAGCTATCACCAAGCTCGGTAGGCTTTTCACCTCTACCTGCAAGTCTTCCCACTATTTTGCTACATAGATGGGTTGATTCTTATTAATTGCTCGTAGGTAGCTCGTTTGGTTTCGGGGTACTTGGCTGAAATTCTTTTTGTGAAGTTTATTCTAGTTAATTCATTATGCAAAAGGTAAAAGGGCTTATCTTTGCTTTGTTTTACTATTAATTATTCTTTCATCTTTCCCTTACGGTACTATCTCTATAGCGCTAAATGATAATTTCTATCTCCTATACTTTTATTAGGGTAAATGTTTTGTTTGTTTGAAGAGTATTATTAAATTTTTGGAATATTTAGGCTAGAATTTGTTCAAAATGTCCATTTAGTGAAATCTTTCGGGTGTAGGCCGAGTGCTTTGTTTAAGCTACATTTTGATAATCCAAACACACTTTCCAGTATGTTTACCTTGTTACGACTTGTCTCTTCTTGTTCTTAATATTAGATAGTATTAAGTATAGTTATGGAGTAAGAATTTGAAGAGGGTGACGGGCGGTGTGTGCGTGCTTTATTGCCCAATTCAGTTAGGCACTCTATTCCTAACCTACTACTAAATCCGCCTTGAGCTTGAATTAAGTTTCATAAAAGCCATCGTTTGGGTTGTTGTTCTAGGAGATATAGAAAATGTAGCCCATTGCTTACCACCCTATAGGCTACACCTTGACCTAACGTTTTTATGTAGTATTCTTATGCTTACTATGGGACCTTATTAGGGTTTGCTGAAGATGGCGGTATATAGGCTGAATTGCAAAGGGTGGTGAGGTTTATCGGGGTTTATCGATTATAGAACAGGCTCCTCTAGAGGGATATAAAGCACCGCCAAGTCCTTTGAGTTTTAAGCAGTAGCTAGTAGTTCTCTGGCGAATAGTTTTGTTTTTTAAATATTTGTGTTTAGGGCTAAGCATAGTGGGGTATCTAATCCCAGTTTGGGTCTTAGCTATCGTGAGTTCAGGGCAGGTAAGACTACTTTCGTTCTTTATTTTTATTATGGCTAGGGCTTTTTACAGCTTAGCTTAAGCTTAGTCTTATTTAATATTTATCCTTAATCACGCTTTACGCCGTGTTTTATTAACTAGAATTAATCGTATGACCGCGGTGGCTGGCACGAAATTTACCAATTCTGTTATAGCATAGCTTAGTCAAACTTTCGTTTATGTTGCTTAAGTTTAATCACTGCTGTATCCCGTGGGGGTGTGGTTTAGCAAGGTGTCATGAGCTGCTGTATGATAGCGAACTTAATGCCTGCTCCTTTTGATCGGGCTAAATGATATAGAGGGCATTCTCACTGGGGCGTAGATGCTTGCATGTGTAAGCTTGCTATGGGCTAATAAAAAGGCCAGGACCAAACCTTTGTGTTTATGGAGTAGTATTACTCATCTAAGCATTTTCAGTGCTTTGCTTTACTTAAGCTACATTAAC